TAAAATTCTTGATTAGATCTTCTCATTATCTATTTTATTTGATTGATGAATCTAATAACCCATTTAAATAAATTTTAAATCCATTTAAATAAAAAAAAAATGCTTTTATTCGAATTCGAAACGCCTCGTGATCTTCAACCAATTATGTGCTTCAATATAATTACCCGGAGTAAGCGCTATAGCTTGTTTCCAATACTCAGCAGCTTGATCAAACCAAGCCTCCGCAATTTCAGAATCACCCTGTAGAATGGCCTGTTCTCCCCGGTCGGAATAGGTGGTTAAATTCCTTCCCTTAGAACCGTACTTGAGAGTTTCCTGCCTCATACGGCTCAGTAATCGACTGTGTCCCATCTTATTAATCTACCCTATGCTAACTGAATTAGATTTTTCATAAACCTATCCTATTTTTCTTGGGTTAACCAGAAGACGTTAAGTTAATTATATAAGTTTTAAACTCTAATTTTGATCAATAATAAGTTTTATCTTTTCTCCTACCTTCAGAAGAATTAACTCCCCCTTATATCGTTAAGATTTTCTGAAAGGTAACTATCTCGGTTTCATCTCATATATGAAATTTATATAGAATTTTTGAAAAAGACTTTCCTCTGTAAGAAAAAAGAACTTACAATCTTTGGGATCTGATGCTACACCGCTGCTAAATACCTTAGTGGATCGACTCTATTACATAAGTTGATTCCTAACTTTATACTCATATTATGACATAAGTAAGCAGTTCTTAACTATATCGACCCAATAGCTTGCTAATTGATCTTTACGGTGCTTTCTCTATCAATTTGATCCTTTATCCATAGAGTATATAGGCGTATTTATTTCTTTATATTTGAAATATTTTTCATTGCTACAGCTGATAAAAATCGTTGCTTTGGACAATACATATGTAGAAAGCCTATTTTATTTTAGTATTTACTAGCCAATTTGATCTTTTTTTCCTTCTTTCTATAATGGAGATAGTCGCACGTAATGACAGATCACGGCCATATTATTAAAAGCTTGTGGTAAGAATGGGTTTCGTTCTAGTGCCCGGAAATAATATTCCAAAGCCTTCGTATGCTCTCCGTTGCTTGTGTGTATAAGGCCTATGTTATAGAGTATATAACTTCGATCATAGGGATCAATTTCTGGTCGCGTAGCTTCATAATAATTCTGTAAAGCTTCCGCATAATTTCCTTCGGATTGAGCCGACATCCGTTACGGCCGTTCATTCTATTCAAAGAATCTCCGTTCCAGAACCGTACATGAGATTTTCATCTCATACGGCTCCTCCCCTCTGTGCATAGCATAGTACTAAGGGACATAATATATGGAATAAAGATTTCACTATTCTCATTATGAACTGATGGGGGCTAGTATTTTTCCAAGAAATTTCTAGCCAGCCTTCCCGAAAGAGGTCTTTTCTTAACACCAATTGTATTAGTAAAATAGTAACTCCAACAATTTCTTTGTTCGCAACGCCTTCTATTTCCAGGAATCAGTCACTTCAACAATCTTTGATGGTTATATGGGTATCCAAAGTACAAACGAGATGGATGTTTGTTGTCCCTACCATTCATCCTTGTTAGTCCCGATACCGAGAAGGGATAATTTCTAATATAACAAAGTTTTCGTGTTGTTGATTCCGTAGAGTAGTGCGTTTTCCCCTATGCCGCCCATTGGTACTAGTGGCGTCGTATTGAACCGCAAGCCAGAACCTATAGGTGTAACCGTTCGCTCAATACTAAAATCGATAATTAAAGCATCTGAAGCCGCATCAATCGAGGATACACGACAGAAGGAATTGTTCTATCTTTAAACTTCACCTTCACCAAGCGTCGGTTTATTTAATATTTAAATAATTTCTTTCTTTATATCCCAAACCATCTCTCAGATTAAGTAAGGTCTAAAAAAGCAATAAAAAAAAATCAAATCGCACCATCTCTGTAATAGGTAAATGCCTTTTTTTCCCCTGAAGTTGTCGGAATTATTCGTAATAAGATATTGGCTACAATTGAAGAAGTCTTATCAATAAAATTTCCATTTATCCGGGATCTAGGCATAATTAACAATCCATTCTATAATTCTTCCCATTTTCACAAAAGAAAATGATTCCACAAAATTGTACAGTAGTGCGAAATATCATAAAAATAGACTAATTCTAAAAAATATGTGGATCTTCCTGTGCCCTTTTGGACAGGGGGGATGAGATATGAAATATTTGAATCAGATTGGATTTCCTACTAAATTATCAGTATACTACTAAATTTGTAGGAACTATGTACAATTTTATCTAAGTTGACTAACCATCTAAGTTGACTAACCAAGGACTTTATTTTACTATAAATTCTGGTAACTCGAAAAGTTTTGATTTGGTTATAATCAAAAGAAAAGAGGAAAAATAAAGAATGGAATAATGATTCCATGAAAAAATCGAGGAGAGTAACCATCTCTTTGATTTGCATAAAGCATATGTATCATACAATTGAAATAGAAAAATCCATTAAGAAAATTGCTGTGGAGAAATTATGAAAGTTGAAAGGAATCTTTTATTCCTATGAAACCATTGATTGGTCGTACCCATAGTGTACTAATATGAATGACTCGCTATTCACTTCACTCGGTTTATGGCCAATAATAAGATTATGAAGGAGAGATGGCCGAGTGGTTCAAGGCGTAGCATTGGAACTGCTATGTAGGCTTTTGCTTACCGAGGGTTCGAATCCCTCTCTTTCCGTTTCTATCGAGTCACCAACGTTACCGACCACAATGTATCAAATAAAATAACAATGGATAGCATTATTCCAACAGTAAGTAAGAACTTTATTTGAAGATATTCTCTATTCCTAATTACATTACTGTGGTACGTAAAATACAAATATGAGAAAACTAAAAAAGAAAAAAATATTACTGCAGATCTATTTGTGATACGTGAATAAAATAAGAAAAATGTGGATCACGGCTCTTTAATAGATTTACTTCGACAAAAAGGGTATGGTATAAAGTCAAATTGTCTGAACCTTTCTTTGTTATTTTTATTAGGTTCAAGTCTGACGGGAATAATATTCTACGACTAACAACTCATTTATTTTCAAACCAATCCACTTACTATCTATTATTTGATTTACTAATCCTTTATATTGGAATGAGTCAATAGTCAAATGTTTTGGCAATTCCTCGCGGAGCGATGAAGCAATATAATTTTGAATCAGAGCTTTCGATTTTTGTTTATCCTTCGTAGTAATAATATCTCGGGGTTTGCAACGATAACTTGGTATATCTACTACACGACCATTAACTAAAATATGTCTATGGTTTACTAATTGTCTGGCTCCAGGAATGGTTGAAGCCATACCCAATCGAAAAAGTATGTTATCCAAACGCATCTCAAGTAGCTGTAGTAAAACCTGACCTGTTGACCCTTTGGCTTTTCCAGCGATATGTACATATCTAAGTAATTGTCGTTCTGTCAGACCATAATGAAAACGCAATTTCTGTTTTTCTTCTAGACGAATACGATATTGCGATCTTTTCCCAGAACGCAATTGGTTTTTAAGATCATTTCCAGATCTAGGCCTTTTACTAGTTAATCCAGGTAAAGCCCCCAGACGGCGTATTTTTTTGAAACGAGGCCCTCGGTAACGAGACATAAAACTCCTTTTTTATTTTATTGAAATTTTTAAATAAAAATCTAAATTAAGACTGAACTAAAGGATAAACAATGCAAGGCTAAATCTACTGAAGTATACAATACTTCAGTAGAATGAAAATAGAATGGAATGCATTGTATCAATATCTAGATTTTTTGTATTTGTATATGATAGTAAGGAAGTTAAGTCTCTGTTTTATTATTTATTTTGTGAGAGATCTAATCGTTCCACTCCAATCCATTTTTTTCATGTTATGTTAATACGATATAATAGATCAGCGACCGATATTTGAAGAAAGGGGGGAGAAGAGATTATCAATCATGGAAAAATCGATAGATAAAAGCCGGCTATCGGAATCGAACCGATGACCATCGCATTACAAATGCGATGCTCTAACCTCTGAGCTAAGCGGGCTCACGCTCACATAGCAGAAATAGAAATAGTGAATAGGGATTCCGGAAACTACCATATTTGATATATCAGCTATAAATTAATAAAATTTAATTAATATTTTTTTTAATAATATTTTATTTAAATTTTATTTATAGTATATATTTATAGTATAAATATATACTTAATTATATTATAATACTATAAAATCAATAATATTTCCATATTATTACTTAAAAATAGAATATAAATTTGATATTATTATTTTAGAAAAGTCTAATTCTTTCTTAGAGCAGTTACACCAAATTATGCTAATTAATTATATTCTATATTCTATAAATTATTATATAATGATAGTGAATCCAGCCTAAGAAAAGATAAAAGATACAATTCAAGTTATAATAAAGTTATAATTAGAATAAGACATTCCTTTGTTTTCATTCATAAAGGAAAAGATAGGGCGAAAAAAAATAATGGGTATCGATCCTTCCAGTATTACAAATCGCGCTTTTAAACTCAAAATGAAGAGAGGAGACATATATATGTGGGATATATCAATTCATATTGAATTGGGGACACATCAATGATAGAATCATGTCTGATTAGAACTAATATGATTCATTCAATACAATGAAAATGAAATTATAGAGGATGGTGAAAAAAGTGGCATACATTTTTTAGATATAAGAATCATTATATAATTAATTCAACGCAACGATTCCAAGATAAATAAATAAAAGAGTTGAATAGAATTACAACTAGATCCTGTCGCAAAAGGGGATATGGCGAAATCGGTAGACGCTACGGACTTGATTAAATTGAGCCTTGGTATGGAAACCTGCTAAGTGATAACTTCCAAATTCAGAGAAACCCCGGAATTAAAAATGGGCAATCCTGAGCCAAATCTTTTTTTTTTTTCAAAAAGGAGGGTTTAATTTGTAATTTATAGTTTTAATATTATATTAATAT